AGAAGGAAGTTTGAGCTTGATGCAAATGGCTAAAATATCTTCTGCTTTATATGATTATCAATCGAATAAAAAGTTATTTTATGTATCAATCCTTACGTCTCCTACAACTGGTGGGGTGACAGCTAGTTTTGGGATGTTGGGAGATATCATTATTGCTGAACCTAACGCCTATATTGCATTTGCTGGTAAAAGAGTAATTGAACAAACATTGAATAAGACAGTACCTGAAGGTTCACAATCGGCCGAATTTTTATTTCATAAGGGTTTATTCGATTCAATCGTACCACGTAATCTTTTAAAAGGCGTTTTGAATGAGTTACTTCAGCTCCACGATTTCTTTCCTTTGAATCCTAAATCAAGTAGAGCCTTAACTTAATTCTTAATTACTTAATTAAAGTTAATTAAATTGAAATTAGTTAATTTTTTTTCGGGCGAGCGGGTATTTTTTTTTATTGGAATGAAAGGAAAAACTCGAAGAATGCATTTTTATGTGACATAAGAGTAAATTGTAGAAAGAATCATTCAGATAATTTTTTGCCGATATTCACTCTTTTTTCTTGTTGCTAGAAAAAAGAGTGAATTATTTTTTTCCGTGAAAAATAAGTTCGGCAAGGTGAAATGGTAAATAATAAATAAAATGAATTTCATCTTCATTTCTTACTTACTTTTCTTACTTACTTCTGCATAAAAAAATCGAAAAAATAGAGTCTCATATATTTATATCGCGAGAATACCCCTTATTTGCTAAAAACAAAATTTTCACGATATTGTAACGAAGTGTTCGGGACTTTAGAAGCCTAAAAACTCGTTATTCTTTATTTTAATAGAATTATCTATGTTATATATGTTCATTTAGATATACTTAGTATAATTTTATTATATACACATCTTAGTGATTCTAAAATTATCTTTTTTTTAATTACTAATAAACTAATTACTATTACGAATATTTTAAATAATTACTAAATAGCTAAATTAGTAATATCAGAATTCTTAATAGTAATATAAGAATTCTTAAGATATAATAATTAATAAGATAAAAATTAATACGAAATAAGAGAAAGAATTCGTATTCTGAAATATTAATATTTATTTAATAATATTAAATAATTAATATTTAATTTCATTTTTAGAGAATTTCTTATTTAATTATTTAAGAGAATATTAATATAAAAATAAATAATAATATAACAATCGAAAAATATGTATAATTAGAATATATTATTAAATATTTAATAAAAAAGTTTATTAATAAATAATATAACATAATAATCTATTTAATAATAATATTCCAAAATGAATATTCAAAATAATAAAAAAAAAAAAAAAATAGAATATATAAATATTCGAATAGAAATGAAATAGAAAATAGATAATAGATAAATAGAATAATTAATAAATTTAATAAATATAGAATATTTAAATAGAGTAAATATAGAATATTTAAATCTAGAATATTCTTCGAATATTCTAAATATAAAAAAAATAATATAGAATTAATAATCACGAATTATAGTTATAGAATAGACTATTCTAATATAAAATAATATAGAAAATAATAAATAGAAAATAATAAAAAAAAATATTCTAATAAAAATATTCTAATCTAAATATAATAATATCTAAATATAATAATATAAAAATTCCAATTTCGAAGCAAAAAATATTAGAAGAAAAAATAAACAGGTACAAATATTAAATTGAGGTGCCCATTATATGACAATTCTCAACAACTTACCCTCCATTTTTGTCCCTTTAGTGGGCTTAGTATTTCCGGCAATTGCAATGGCTTCTTTATCTCTTCATGTTCAAAAAAACAAGATTTTTTAGATCCGATGGAAGTAGATCTCATTTATTTATTTTTCAAGGCCTAGACTTAGATCCTAATACAGATATCTAGTTAGTCTAATATGATTTAATATGATATAACATATTCTATATGTGTAGATAGGAGATCATAGTATGAGGCTACTTTTTTGTTAATCTAAGCTAAGGAATTTGATGAATTCCTCCTAAAGATTCACATCAAAATAGTGCGAGTTGATGGAAATTACTTCGGAAACAAAAAAAAACAGAAAGGCAAATCAAATGGGCTAGTCTCCCACTTCCAATAAAAAGCAACTGGATCTAGTATGAGTTGGCGATCAGAACATATATGGATAGAACTTATAGCGGGGTCTCGAAAAATAAGTAATTTCTGCTGGGCTTTTATACTTTTTTTAGGTTCGTTGGGTTTTTTATTGGTTGGAATTTCAAGTTATCTTGGAAAAAGTTTCATATCTTTATTTCCCTCTCAGCAAATACTTTTTTTTCCACAAGGGATCGTGATGTCTTTCTATGGGATCGCTGGTCTATTTATTAGTTGTTATTTGTGGTGCACAATTTTGTGGAATGTGGGTGGGGGTTATGATCGATTCGATAGAAAAGAAGGAATAGTATGTATTTTTCGATGGGGATTTCCAGGAAAAAATCGTCGCATCTTACTCCGATTCCTTATGAAAGACATTCAGTCTATTAGAATAGAAGTTAAAGAAGGTATTTACGCTCGGCGTATCCCTTATATGGAAATAAGAGGCCGAGGGACTGTTCCTTTGACTCGTACTGATGAGACTTTGACTCCACGAGAAATTGAGCAAAAAGTCGCGGAATTGGCCTATTTTTTGCGTGTACCAATTGAAGTATTTTAAAATAAGCTGAAGAATGAACATTTTCGTAGCAGGAACGAAAAAATCAAAGAGTCTTCTTTTTTTTATAGCAAAACTTATATAGCATAACTTAACTGGAATTTCTTCACAATATTGATGAACTAAAGAATATATATATTATATATATATGTATCCGGAACAATTCCAATTAGAAAATCAAACTGTTTTATCTGCAAATTTTTTTATGCGTATGTAAATTCACTAAATCCAGTAACAAAACAAGTAAGAAATCAAAATAAGAGACTCAGCTCATAGATCAAAATAAAGCATATTTAATAAAATAGAAAGAAATTCTCTTTTTTTTTTTATGTTCAATATTTGAAATTGATAGGTTCCATATTGATAGATTCTATCTTGGAAATTATCTCTACTTTTTTTTGTCATTTGTCAGTCCAGATTTCTTTTTATCTTTTTTTGACCTCCTTTACGAGCAAAGTGCTGGACCACTTAGATTAGAATGATAAGCTTTCTGTCTTATTTTTCTTTTGCCACTCATTTTTTATTATCCCATCACAATATTCTTCATAAATCTTTCTTAATTATTCGTAATTATTCCTGAGGGATATGGGGAAATTGGTCATTTTTTTTCGAAATATTTGTTTTGTTGATAGAACGGAATTTTTTTATCTCTAAATCCGAATTTTCAGTCGCTCTTGGCGATATATTTATCGAAAAGGGTGGATTGCTTCGAAATTGAACAATTGAGATATCTAAAAAGAATCCTTTTTTCTTCTTTTGTGTACTCGTTTTATTTTAGGTTATTTTTTTTTGTATTCTTTCATCTTTCAAAATTCAAGGAATAACCACTGGCTTACAAATAAACAAATAAAAAGAGGGAATAGATTTATAAATTCGAAGCCGTGTAATAGAACTTAGGCTTGATAGAAATATTAGATCATATAGAATCGATAAATGAGGTGCGTTCATTAAAAATTCACATATGAAAAATGGAAAAAAAAACATTTATTCCCCTTCTATATCTTATATATATAGTTTTTTTTCCCTGGTGGATCTCCTTTTTATTTAAAAAAAGTTTTGAATCTTGGGTTATTAATTGGTGTAATACTAGTAAATCTGAAATTTTTTTAAATGATATCCAAGAAAACTTTTTTCTAGAAAAATTCATAGAATTAGAGGAGCTCGCTCGCTTGGACGAAATAATAAAAGAATATCCGGAAATACATCTACAAAAGTTTCCTATCGGAATCCAGAAACAAACGATACAATTGATCAAGATACACAATGAGGATCATATCTATACGATTTTGCACTTCTCGACAAATATAATCTCTTTCCTTATTGTAAGTGGTTATTCTATTCTAAGTAATGAAGAACTTTTTTTTCTTAATTCTTGGGTTCAAGAATTCCTATATAACTTAAGTGACACAATAAAAGCTTTTTCCATTCTTTTATTAACCGATTTATGTATAGGATTTCATTCACCCCACGGTTGGGAACTAATGATTGGTTCTGTTTATAAAGATTTTGGATTTGCTCATAATGATCAAATTATATCTGGACTGGTTTCCACTTTTCCAGTCATTATCGATACAATTTTGAAATATTGGATTTTCCGTTATTTAAATCGTGTATCTCCATCACTTGTAGTGATTTATCATTCAATGAATGATTGACAAATGATCCAAAACTCCAATTCGAATCTTTGTTATTTTATACATAAGCAAAATATTCAAAATCTGACTTTTTTACTAATTTTCTCTTATTGTTATTGAATTTCTTTTTTTTTTTTTTTCTATACATGACAGCCAAGCCAAGGGATTCTCTTCCTATATCTTATTTTTTAGTAAAAATTTTTCAGTAACTACCAGTATCGTGGATAGGGAACTATACTAGCGACCTACCTAATTTTATTGTAGAAATTTTCAGGATCAATGATTGGACCATGCAAACTCGAAAAACCTTTTCTTGGATAAAGGAAGAGATTACTTATTCGATTTCCGTATCACTTATGATATGTATAATAACTTGGGCATCTATTTCAAATGCATATCCTATTTTTGCACAGCAGGGTTATGAAAACCCACGCGAAGCAACTGGCCGTATTGTATGTGCCAATTGTCATTTAGCTAATAAACCGGTAGATATTGAGGTTCCACAAGCGGTACTTCCTGATACTGTATTTGAAGCAGTTGTTCGAATTCCTTATGATATGCAAGTGAAACAAGTCCTTGCTAATGGAAAAAAGGGGGCTTTGAATGTGGGGGCTGTTCTTATTTTACCTGATGGGTTTGAATTAGCCCCTTCTAATCGTATTTCGCCAGAGATGAAAGAAAA